GAAAGATTCGGTATGGATAAAAGATCTTCCTATGTTATACTATTCAATTCTGGACGATGAATCAATTTGATAGCTCAGTTATTCACGATATTGAGCCGATTCAATATCATTATCATCATCGAGATTAAATTCATCCCATTGAATTTACAGGCGTAAGATTTATCATCTCTATGGGATTAAATCCCGAGTTATTGCGAAGTCAAAAAAAAAAAGAAAGATGAGATTATGGAAGTCAATATTCTTGCATTTATTGCTACTGCACTGTTCATTCTAGTCCCTACTGCTTTTTTACTTATCATATATGTAAAAACAGTCAGTCAAAATAATTAATTTGAATGAAACTTGACTTCGGAGTTCTTAGTAAGGATTCCCCTTTTTCGTCTTAAATGAAATGAGCAGACTAGAATCAGCAGTATTCTATGAGATCCGATAGTATGGTAGAAAGAGTTATCTATTTCTTTCTACCATACTATTTATTTTATCATACTATTTAGTTTATTAGTGTTATTTTATTTAATGTCTAAAAATGTACTCTATAAAGATAGAGGTTTAATATAGATCAATCGAAAATCAAGAAAAAGGCTCTGGGTATATATTAATAAAAGGAATCTTTTATTTTTCATTATTAGTATTAGATAGTTAAAAAAGCTAACTCAATTTCGTAGTACCCTTAGAGTCCACTTCTTCCCCATACTACGAGTGAAAGGGAAAATGTAAAGACTACCATTAAAGCAGCCCAAGCGAGACTTACTATATCCATGTGATTTGTGTCCCCTATCTCTATGAATATGAAGGAATTATTCCATTATTGCTCACTAATAATAGTGGAATCACTGGTGCAGAGTCAAAAAAAGGGGGGGTGTTCTGGACCAACACTATCGATTAACTAATCCAATAAACCCACATATTCTTTAATATGATTTCTAGTAGAATCGGGAAACATTAAGCCCAAGCAAAATAACAACAGGCAGTGACACCCTTCCAAGTATCGAGGGAATGTTACTAATAGAACGTCTAGGATAATCCAACCTAGTGTTTCTTTTTTTGTCCTTGCTAAAGAAAAGGAAAAAAAATATTGAGTCCAGACGGATCGCTATCTAATCTATCACATACCTCGATTTCCCATTTGATCTAATCCTTACCCTCTCCTGCTTGTGTCTTTGAAACAATCGTAAAATAGCCTATTCTTTTCTTGACTAGGGTTACCAAACAGAAATTTTTAATTTTTGCACTTTTTTATAAAAAAAGCTCCAATCTAATTCAAGGCCTAGTTAGTAGACACTACATTAATAGTGGAAGGGGTATCAATACTTACCGATTCCCTTACACTACTCTAATCTTTCTTTTGGTGAATCCTTGACTCAAGGATTTACAGCCCTCTACGGATGTTTAAAATCAAAGAAGTCTCAAGGGCCACCTCCCCCTGGGGAATAACTCGTCGAGTTATAGAGAAGAGACTAAGGAATTTTGAGTCTTGTGTTGATCAGGCGACACCCGGATTTGAACTGGGGAAAAAGGATTTGCAGTCCCCCGCCTTACCACTCGGCCATGCCGCCAAAACGATACAAAATAGATGAAAATATTCCCCCTTTTTATATTTGTATCTTGAATCCTTTTTTTTTCCTTAATACCTTTTAATACCTTATCTGAATTCCAAAAAAGTTGGAACCATTAACTATTGGCTGTGAATTCATGAACGCTTCTTGGATTTGAATCTAAAATCGTGTTTCCTTAATGACATAAGAAAATAAAAATGGATAGATATACATAACTTGATTCTTTTCAATCAAAAATACTTCTCAATTTCAATTATAATAGCAATTATGAGTATATGTAAACCCTCTAAGAGAAATTATATATCTGGGTGGATCTTATCCATATGATGGCTATAGGGAATTAGCAGGACTTTATCGTGTGTCAATTTTTCATTGAATAGATGGAAGCTAAAATAGAAATTTGGATACAGCAAGACCTGCGTTGCTCCGAATAGAACTTCTATAAAGGAAGATATAGAGTGCACATAGTTAATACATATAACCCTTCTTACACACTTCGGTTCTGTTCTATTCTACGAATTCTACTAAATACTAAAACTAGGTAAAAATATCTTCCTTCTCTGCGAATCTTTTTTTGAACAACGGAATCCATGAAAAAGGGGTTAAGTGCTAAAACACTCTATTCTTTAAAATGCTTATTCTGTCTTTATCTCAATCTTAGCGAACAGATCAAATCCGGAATACATTTCTTTTTCTGATATCCAGTGGGATTGGAGTATGTAAGATCATAATCATAATAAGGGTAGAAATTTGATCGCTTTTTTTATATTCTATAAATTCTATAAGAAAAGGTCATAAGTCTAAGTGGCATTTATCAATTCCTTTGCATTTGTATCTTTTGCCAATTCCAATTTGAGTAGAAAATTATCTTCATTTGTCCGTTCATACGTATTTCATACATTACATACATATATGTAGTTGGGTCAAATTTCATGTGATTCAGT